CATAAAATCTACAATTGGATTTAAAAAAGCGTAAGCCTCGGGTAATTTGGCAAAGAAAAAACTACTCGAATAAAGGGCAGAATTAAGACAGATACCGATCAAACTTAAAATATTAAGCATAACAAAGATTTTTTTCTTGGAGATAATTGCATTTTGATTGAGTTATTGATATCTTAGTGATATAAGGCAAAAAATAATGAAGTAAAGTAAAGTAGACCCAAAAATCCTTTGAACTCACTCACCCAATCAAAAATCCTTCAATTCTCAAAAGAGAATAGAAGAAATCATACTTTTATACAATATCTTATATCTTAATTAAATTATATGTAATGATCAATCAATTCCAGGTTAATTCTATATCTACACGTGACAAAATCCTATCAACAATATATTCCATATATATTTATTTGCACTGGAATTGACGAACAACCAAGACTAATATTAGTCTTTATTCGTGCAGAATAGAAATCTAAATGGGGCGTGGCCAAGTGGTAAGGCAACGGGTTTTGGTCCCGCTATTCGGAGGTTCGAATCCTTCCGTCCCAGAGCACCCATTATATCAGAAAACAGATTGTTTTTTTTGAACAATCCTCTGTTTAAGAGTGTACTATTGGATAGAATGTGATTCTTGTTTCTCATTTTTACTGATTCTTCTCTGAATCATATTTTTTCACAACCTGAATTGCGTTCGAATGATACGCAGATGTAACTTAATTTATTTGTGATCCAGGTAATATGGGAACATAGATCATAATAGTTTGAATAAAAAAGTAGGACGGCCTTTCATTGTATGCCTGTCCCGCTGATATTCATATTGAAGTTAATTACTTAGAAAAAAGTTAGGTGCCATTAATTTTCAATGATATGATGCTGAAATACGAAAAAAGCCCCTATATTCCCTATCTTTTATTCCCTTTCCTTTAAACTTAAACGAGGTAGCCAAATTCTTAATTTTTTTGAGGATTTTTGAATTCTAAACAAGAGGGGTTTCTTGGTACTAATTGAATTCAATCAACGGGATTAAGCCACCGGGTGTTGGGGTAAAAAAAAAAAAAAATGTTGCATTTATAAATATGGGGATTAATTAATTATTGCTGAGACTTTTTCAGAAACTATCTACCCATCCGTAGCCATATAGAAGGACAAAAGTATAGATTACTATTTACCATCAGAACCAATGACTATTCATGATTCCATAATTGAATCAATTACATACTGGTTCCAAACTAGAGGGATGTTATGGTAAAACTTCGTTTGAAACGATGTGGTAGAAAGCAACGTGCGACTTGAAGGACATGATCAGCTGTGGATGTAAGAATCCACCATTTTATTAGGAATGAAAGTGCTCTTGGCTCGACATCCTTTGTTCTGTTCAACTAGAACCCCCAGTGTTTTGTTGGGTTGTAATGTAAATAGTACATGATGGAGCTCGAGTAGAAAGTATTGATTCATTTCTCAAGGGCAAGGGTCTAGGGTTAGTGCCAATGAATAAGTTGGAACAACTTCGTAAGTATATCTTCGATATAGAAATAGAAAGGATTCAATTCGAGAAAGTTTCCAATAAAAAAGTAAAATTTTTTGGACTTGGTAAAACTGTTTCGATCAAAAGTGTAACACGCGGGAATCAACCGTTCTTATGATTCTTTGATAGAAAGAAATCACAAAAAAAGGTATGTTGCTGCCATTTTGAAAGGATTAAGGATCACCGAAGTAATGTCTAAACCCAATGATTCAAAGAAAAGATAAAGGATCCTGGAACAAGGAAACACCACTTTCGATTGTCTCAACAACTAAAGCAGAATGAAGAAGAAAAACAGATTCTAAATGAGACAAAAAGGGGGTTAGAGACCACTCAATAAATGAAATGCTGAAGGGTTTTCTTTGAGCTATTTGAGAGTTATCCAACTTGAGTTATGAGTACAATTTTTTTAGGAAAGAAAAAGGACTTAAATCATAGTCTAATTGATTTGATGATTTTATGGATCTAGTTGCCATTATAATTCTATACATAGACATAACTTCAAATAATTTTTTCTTGAGCCGTACGAGGAGAAAACTTCTTATACGTTTCTAGGGGGGGGTATTGTTCATCTACATCTATCCCAATGAGCCGTCTATCGAATCGTTGCAATTGATGTTCGATCCCGAAGAGAAGGAAGAGCTCTTCGGAAAGTTGGTTTTTATGATCCGATAAAGAATCAAACTTATTCAAATGTTCCCGCTATTCTATATTTCCTTGAAAAAGGCGCTCAACCTACAGGAACTGTTCATGATATTTCAAAGAAGGCAGCGGTTTTTAAGGAACTTCGCTTTAATCAAACGAAATGCAATTAATGAAATAAAAAAAGTGTGGGGATGACTCGTATATCGTATATAGTATAACTTTTTCTATACTATTCTTCCTTCTCTTACTGTATTCATACCTAGTTATTATTGTTCCCATAGAATCCCATGTTATATTGTTATATAACGCCCAAAATAAATATAAGATGGATATTAA